AAGGTAGGGAATAACCCTATGATAAAGAACTCAAGTTCAGGTAAAGAAGTAAAAGTTTTAGCTCAACATATATGTATGTCTGTTTTAAAAGCACGAAGAGTAATTGATCAGATTCGCGGGCGTTCCTATGAGGAAACACTTATGATACTGGAACTCATGCCTTATCGAGCATCTTATCCCATTCTCAAATTGGTTTATTCTGCAGCGGCAAATGCTAATCATAATATGGGTTTGAAGGAAGCTGATTCATTCATTAGTAAAGCCGAAGCCAATAGGAGTACTATTGTGAAAAAGTTAAGACCGCGGGCTCGAGGACGTAGTTATCTGATAAAAAGACCGACATGTCATATAACAATTGTATTAAAAGATAAATCTAAATCATTTTTGGATCAATCTAAGATTTAGATTCATATAAAATAAAAAAATATGGATTAAAAATAAAATCGAATAGAAAAATATGGGACAAAAAATAAATCCACTTGGTTTCAGACTTGGTACAACTCAAAGTCATCATTCCTTTTGGTTCGCACAACCAAAAAATTATTCCGGGGACCTACAGGAAGATGCAAAAATACGGAATTGTATCAAGAACTATGTACAAAAAAATAGGAAAATATCCTCAGGTTTCGAAGGAATTGCACGTATAACAATTCAAAAAAAAATCGATTTGATCCAAGTCATAATCTATATTGGATTCCCAAATTTATTAATAGAGGGGCAAACACGAGGAATCGAAGAATTACAGATGAATGTACAAAAGGAGTTTAATTCTGTAAACCGGAGACTCAACATTGCTATCACAAGAGTTGAAAAACCTTATGGACAACCTAATATTCTTGCAGAATATATAGCTTTACAATTAAAAAATAGAGTTTCGTTTCGAAAAGCAATGAAAAAAGCTATTGAATTAACTGAACAAACGGATACAAAAGGAATTCAAGTGCAAATAGCAGGCCGTATCGACGGAAAAGAAATTGCACGTGTTGAATGGATCAGAGAGGGTAGAGTTCCCCTACAAACAATTCGCGCTAAAATTGATCATTGTTCCTATACAATTCGAACTATTTATGGAGTATTAGGTATAAAAATTTGGATATTTGTAGACGAGGAATAATCAACCTTGTCTTCCCATTCTGTCCAGTGATAAAACAAAAAATGACAAACTCTTTCACTCTTTTTTCGTTAAAAAAAAAATAAAAATGAACAATTCTAATTCTATAAGGTTAAATAAAAATTCGATTGATTATTTGGTATAATTGCTATGCTTAGTGTGTGACTCGTTAGTTTTTTCTTTATAGTTTCAAGTTGGGATTAAAAAAAAAAAAACTGACCCCTGCTATAAACTTTGTAATTATATAAAATAAACTAATAACCAACTTATTGCTTCGTATTGTCGAGATCCCAAGAAACAGTCACTATATGAATGAGTGGATCTATCATATGGTTGTAGCAACTGAAATTCTTTCAACAAAAAATAGATCTGATTATGGATTGTAAAAAAAAAAAAAGGGGGGATGTGGATAAATGGAAGGATGATAGAAAGAAAGAACAAAAATATCAATGATATATGATTCCAATATGTATGGTCTATGAATCACGTCATAAAAGGCAGTGTGATAAAGCATCAATACTGATAATCAATACTGATAAGATAATTATAAATATAAGAATTTTAAAATGAAATAATTTTAAATAGAATAAAATAATAAAGAGCCTTCAGGTTAATAAAAACTGAGGAAATTGACTTGGGAACGAATTTTGTTGGAAGCTCCATTGCAAAGTTCGGACCTAACCATTAATGGAGAAGCTATGGGAACGACAGAACCTGTGACTGCATAGGCTTCTATTGAAAACGAATCCTAATAATTCATTGGGTGGGATGGCGGAACGGACCAAGAAAAAATTGATTTATTCTGAGAGGTTATGAATTGAACCTTCGAATGAAACAGGAAAGAGTAAATATTCGCCCGCGAAACCTCTATTTATTGGATTACAATCCTTTGTCGTAATTCGATAGAGGTAAAAAAAAAATAAGGAAAGGATTCGTTATGTTATAAAAATAAAAAAGAGAAACATTACATTATCTATAAAGATACATAAATGTACACACACGTCTAGCTGTATTGTATATCTTGTATCTACATCTTCCTTCTTATGTAAGAAATTAAATATCAATAAAAGCCATTACTTGGTGTATTATCTATTAATGTGTACCTATTAATGTGTATCTATTAATGTGTATCTATAATATTATTGAATTAGAATCCTTTCATTCGCGAGGAGCTGGATGAGAAGAAACTCTCATGTCCGGTTCTGCAGTAGAGATGGAATTAAGAAACAACCATCGACTATAACCCCAAAAGAACCAGATTTCGTAAACAGCATAGAGGAAGAATGAAAGGAATATCTTGTCGAGGCAATCATATTTGTTTCGGCAGATACGCTCTTCAGGCACTTGAACCTGCTTGGATTACAGCTAGACAAATAGAAGCAGGGCGAAGAGCAATGACACGATATGTGCGTCGTGGTGGAAAAATATGGGTACGTATATTTCCCGACAAACCTGTTACAGTAAGACCCGCGGAAACACGTATGGGTTCGGGGAAGGGATCCCCTGAATATTGGGTATCCGTTGTTAAACGGGGTCGAATACTTTATGAAATGGGTGGAGTATCAGAAACTGTAGCTAGAGCAGCTATCGCAATAGCTGCGCGCAAAATGCCTATACGAACTCAATTTATTATTTCAGGATAGAGATGTAGAACTAAACAAAAAGGGGTATTGGGGATGAAAAAACAACCGCAGGTTTATTTATTTCTGGACGGACAATATTTCTTTTTTTTTCTTTCATACTTTTGCATTGAAATAACAGATTGAAATAAAAATGATATGATTCAACCTCAGACCCTTTTGAATGTAGCGGATAACAGCGGAGCTCGAAAATTGATGTGTATTCGAATCATAGGAGCTGGTAATCACCGATATGCTCATATTGGTGATGTTATTGTTGCTGTAATCAAAGAAGCAGTTCCCAATATGCCTCTAGAAAGATCAGAAGTAATTAGAGCTGTAATTGTACGTACATGTAAAGAACTCAAACGTGAAAACGGTATGATAATACGATATGACGACAATGCTGCAGTTGTCATTGATCAAGAAGGAAATCCAAAAGGAACTCGAGTTTTTGGTGCGATCGCTCGAGAATTGAGACAGTTAAATTTTACTAAAATAGTTTCATTAGCTCCCGAAGTATTATAAATAGTAGTAGATGAGATTATGATATAGTAGGGTATCTGAAATAGATCAAATTAGTAGATTGTGTCTCACGTATATACTTTATAATAAAAAAAAAAAGAAAAAAAAAGGAAACATGTTGATTATATCAAAATTTGGAGGAACCTATAATTCTAGTTCGTCATGGGTAGGGACACTATTGCCGATCTAATAACTTCTATAAGAAATGCTGACACGGATAAAAAAGGAAGGGTTCGAATAGCATCTACAAATATCACCGAAAACATTGTTAAAATACTTCTACGAGAAGGTTTTATTGAAAACGTTCGGAAACATCAGGAGAGTAACAAATATTTCTTGGTTTCAACTCTGCGACATAGAAAAACCAGAAAAGGAATATATAAAACTAGAACCATTTTAAAGCGTATCAGCCGGCCCGGCTTACGAATTTATTCCAACTATCAACGAATTCCTAAGATTTTAGGTGGAATGGGAATTGTAATTCTTTCTACTTCTCGAGGTATAATAACAGATCGAGAAGCTCGACTAGAAAGAATTGGAGGAGAAATTTTGTGTTATATATGGTAATCTTCCACCTCTGGTATCCGAATTTGATCTCTAACTTCCTATTTGTAAAATAGAGAGGAAAAGTGAGTTATATAACTCTTCCTCCATTAGTTGATACTTCAAGGAGGTTACCTGGAATGAAAGAACAAAAATTGATTCATGAGGGTTTAATTACTGAATCACTTCCCAACGGTATGTTCCGGGTCCGTTTAGATAATGAAGATCTAATTCTAGGATATGTTTCAGGGAGGATCCGCCGCAGTTTTATACGGATACTACCGGGAGATAGAGTAAAAATTGAAGTAAGTCGTTATGATTCAACCAGGGGACGTATAATTTATCGACTTCGCAACAAAGATTCGAACGATTAGGTTATTTTTTTAACCATGGGTATACAATTTGAAGTTCAAAAAAAATTCAAGAGACTTATTCTCTTCCAAGAAGTGGATTCAGAATTAAGGTAAGGAATAAAAAATATGAAAATAAGGGCTTCCGTTCGTAAAATTTGTGAAAAATGCCGACTGATTCGCAGGCGTGGACGAATTATAGTGATTTGTTCCAATCCGAAACATAAACAGAGACAAGGGTAATTCTTCTAAAAAAGAACTTTACTTTCCAAAATTCAAAAATAAAATATGTAAAAATAAGGTAAAGGATCCGTTTTAACATGAAATGGGTATCCCCGTATCTTTTCTTTTTGTATATTTCTGACTCATAAGTATGAGATGATAAAATATGACAAAAGCTATACCAAGAATTGGTTCACGTAGAAATGGGCGTATTGGTTCACGTAAGAATGGACGTAGAATACCAAAAGGCGTTATTCATGTTCAAGCGAGTTTCAACAATACCATTATAACTGTTACAGATGTACGAGGTCGGGTAGTTTCTTGGGCCTCCGCCGGTACTTCTGGATTCAAAGGCACAAGAAGAGGAACACCTTATGCTGCTCAAGCCACAGCGATAAATGCTATTCGTACAGTGGTTGATCAGGGTATGCAACGAGCAGAAGTTATGATAAAGGGTCCTGGTCTCGGAAGAGATGCAGCATTACGAGCCATTCGTAGAAGTGGTATATTATTAAGCTTCGTACGTGATGTAACACCTATGCCACATAATGGATGTCGACCTCCTAAAAAAAGACGTGTGTAGAAATAAGAATTAAACCGATTTCAAGAGAAATAAATGATCAAATAATA